ACTTTGATTAGGGCGAAGTTCTTTAAAATCCCACGCCTTTTTTAAAATATCCTGAACGGTTTCTGTAAGTTGAGCACCCCTTTCAAGGAAATATAGAATAGCAGGAACATTTAAATAAGTTTGATTCTTTATCGGATCATAAAAACCCACTTTTTGAAGATCTTTTCCTTCTCTTCGAGATCGAACATCAATTGCAACGATTCGATAGACAGCTCATTGAGATAGATGTAGATGAATAACACCCCTCCTAGAAACGTATAGGAAGTTTTCTCCTCGTACGGCTCGAGAAAAACGAATTTGATCCGAAGTTTTATCTATGTATGGAATTCTAATATGGAATTCTAATAAATGACAAAAGGATCCATAAAATCATCAAATCAATTAGACTATGATTTAAATCTTTTTTTCTTCTTCGTTCTTGAAAAAGAAAAATGGGATCATTCGTACTCATAACTCAAATTAAATAACTCTTAAATAGCTCAAAGTAAATAGCTCAAAGAACAATAGTTAGGCAATTTCATTTATTGAGTGGTCTTAACACCCCCCGTTTCGTTTGTCTCTCGTTTAAAAAATATATTTGGATTCTGAAAGCTGGCCCAGCAGTTATTGAGACGGTGTTTCCTTGTTTTGGGATCCTTTATCAATCATTAGGTTTAGATTCCTTCGGTGCTTCTTAATCCTTTAAAAAACGGTAGCAACATACCTTTTATTTATTATTTATTTTATTTTGGATTTGCTTCTATCCAAGAATCTTATGAACGATTGATTCCCGTGTAATACACTTTGGATCAAAAAATTGGATTAATTCCAACTAATTTTCCTTTTGAATGGAAAATTTGCTCGAATGGGATCCTTTCGATTTTTATATCTAAGATATATCACGAAGTTGTTCTAATTTATTGATTTGCATTAACCCTAGATTCTTCCTCCGAAAAATGAATTAATACGTTCTACTCGAGCTCCATCATGGACTATTTCCATTACCAACTGATGTCGAGTCAAGAGCACCTTCACTTAATATAGAAATAGAAAATGGCGGATAAAAGAAAGAATCCACAATGGATCGGGACCTTCAAGTCGCACGTTGCTTTCTACCACATCGTTTCAAACGAAGTTTTAGCATCACATTCCTCTTAATTTGGAATTGGTATGGAATTGATTCAATTGTGAAATCATGCATAGTCATTGGTTTAATTAGTGTGTATACGCCCCAATCTAGACTCTTTTCTTCGATAGATAGATTGGTAAATATTTTTCGGAAGAAGTTTTAGCAAGAACTCTTAAATTTTTTAATTTTGGAATTGGAATCTGTATCTTCACGTATCAAAGATTCGACTTAATTTCTAAGGAATTATTAAATATAATGAAAAAGGTGTTGCTATCATTATTTGAAGAAAACAGTAAGGGCCATATTTGATCATCATAGAAAAAAGATAAGTATAAGTCCCCTTTTTTGTAATATTAATTATTAATATTAATTGAATAATAAACTCGATACAACAAAAAGTAGGAAAAAGAGTTGTTTTCCTATCTATATCTATTAAATTGAATGAACAACTACCCTGTCACCATTCTAAATAGTCTATATTCCAAATTTCGGATCACAAACCTTTTTCACAAAATAAAAAGACTTTTGTTTTGTTATTCTATTGAATGTTATTCTATTGAAATAGAACAAGAAATGTATATATGATAAACTTTTACTCACTTTATTTTCTATAACAAATGATATTCAAAGAAACTACATCAGTTAGATATAATATAACACTGGATTTTTGTTACATTTTTGGTAATGTAATTCGGGCAGACGCGGATATTTTAATATTAATTAATACTTTCGATTAATGATTAACTCTTATCTGGTCACCTAGCCTGTGGGACTAATGGGACATAATAAAAATGAAAAGGGCGATTCCGGTCCTGGTCCAGACGCTTACTCCTATTAAGTTTGAGTGAATTTTATTAGTACCAAAACAAAATAGTTTGAATTCAGAAAAATTCATAAATAATTATACTACCCCATTTACTTACGATATAAAAGAGTAATAGATAAGATTATGGAAAATTCGATTTTTAATAAAATCGAAAAGAAAAAGAATAGTTACAAGAGGTTTTTCTAAATAACTAACTTCCCTAATCCTAAATAGAAAGAGTTTGAACATATGATGAAAAGGCCAACCGACTTTTTTTTGAAGTCAAACTCTCAGAATCCAGGTTCCTACCTTACCGGAATCCTAAATACATGAAATGACACCTGCGTGTCATTTGAACTAGATTAGGTTTAGTTTGTGAAAAAGAGTATGATTCATAACAGATAAAAATCAGAAGAAATTAAAGGCATTCCGCCGAAAATGCGACTTTAAATTAAAAAAAAAAACCGTCCTTTTTTTCTATTCTAAGATAATGGATATCCTCTGGGACGGAAGGATTCGAACCTCCGAATAGCGGGACCAAAACCCGTTGCCTTACCACTTGGCCACGCCCCATTTAGATTGCTAATTAAAGCGTAATATTTGTAGTAGTTATTTGTCAACTCCAATCTAAATATCTAGAGAATACGTTAGAGTGTTAATAGCATTTTGATAGGTGTGGATCTAGAATTCAACTTCATTTATTGATCATTAGATATAATTCAATTAAGATATTGTATGAAAGTACGATTTCTTCTATTCTCTTTTGCGAATTGGAGAATTTTTGATTGGATAGGTTCAAAAGAAGAATTTTGTTGTCTATCTTAATTTTTCCCTTTTCCTTATATCAATTTATATCAATAACTCAATCAAAATACAATTATTTTCAAGAATAAAATGTATGTTATGCTTAATATCTTTAGTTTGATTTGTATCTGTCTTAATTCTGCCCTTTATTCACATAGTTTTTTCTTCGGAAAATTGCCCGAGGCCTATGCTTTTTTGAATCCAATTGTAGATGTTATGCCAGCCATACCTGTCTTCTTTTTTCTCTTAGCTTTTGTTTGGCAAGCTGCTGTAAGTTTTCGATGAGATCTTTAATTTACTAATTTAATCTCCTACAAAATTCATGATTTATTCGAAAAAAAATTCTAACAATTGCTAAGATCAAATAAGTTTTAGAGAATGAATTTTGTAAATTCTTTTCGATTTTTAGAAAGAACCTCGTTTCTTGCTATCTAAATAGCATATGAGGTAGAAATTGGAGGATCTATTCTCTTTTTTCAAAAAAAAAATTATCTTGGAGATTGTGTAATGCTTACTCTCAAACTCTTCGTTTACACAGTAGTGATATTTTTTGTCTCTCTCTTCATCTTTGGATTCCTATCTAATGATCCCGCGCGTAATCCCGGGCGTGAAGAATAAAAAGTGGGTTTTCTTTTACATTTTCTTAGGATTTTATGGTTAACTAAGAACAAAGGATTTGCAAAATTTGAAAAAAAAAAATCAAGTCATCAATGAAAACGGAAAGAGAGGGATTCGAACCCTCGGTACGAATAACTCGTACAACGGATTAGCAATCCGACGCTTTAGTCCACTCAGCCATCTCTCCTAATTCAAAAAGATAATTACTATATTAGATTAGATTAGACAAAAAGGAAGAAATATTTCTTTCTATCTAGTATTTTACTATGTATTTTAATATGGAATAAATATGTACAACTTTTATCAGAAATTTCATTGCGATAAATAACATATCATATAAGGAATCGAAAGTGCCAACAATATAAAAAAGAAAAAGAAAACTAAAGAAGACCGAAGAGCTTCTTGCGTTGATTTTGTTCGAAAGGCCCTCCTTATTGCCACGGGCAGGCCCGCGCAGGCAGTCCCTAGCCGGGCCTTTTTTTGTTCCAGCGATATACAAATTTCTAGATATAATGATGATTTCTATTATTTGAAAATCCAAATGCTATTTATTCTATATACTATATAGAAATAATAAAAAGAAATAATAAATAGAAAATTCAATAGGAAATATTCAAGCAAGAGGAAAGAAAGATTATTTCGATCCACAAAAATGAAAAAAAAAAAAGGGGGGGGGGGGTCAACACTCGAATTTTGATGATTTTGTGGATGATCCTATCGTGATTATGTCCAATGCCCCCATTGGACAAAAGGGCCGATTGTATACAATAATTGCATTGTGGCGGGTATAGTTTAGTGGTAAAAGTGTGATTCGTTTTATTAACCCCTTAAGAGTTAAAGGGTCTTTGATTTCGGCTTGATTCAGATTCCGAACAAAAACTTTATTTTCTATAAAAAGGATTAAACCCTTTACTTCTCAATAACATATTCGAGAAGAATATAGATTCTCGTGATTTGTATCCAACAGTCACTTAGAAAGTGAGAAAGTGGATTATGAAATTGCGAAACATAATTTTTGAATTGGATTGAATTTGATTATAATATTAATACTTGCCTAAGTACGAGTAAAGTATCCATGGATGTAGATAGAAGGTAGGTTTCGAATCGTAACTAAATCTTCCATTTTTTCTATACGAAAAAAAAATGGAAGCAAAGTAGCTATTAAACGATGACTTTAGTTTACTAGAGACATCAACCTATTGTTTTAACTCGGTGGAAATCAAATCGCTTTCCTCAGGATCTTCTCAAGTAAAAATAGAGAACGAAGTAACTAGAAAGATTGGTATAATCACTCTCTTCTAGAGGGATCATCTAGAAAGCGAGTCATTTTTTCTCTATTCAGACAAAAAGCTGACATAGATGTTATGGGTTAGAATTTTTTTGCAATATTGTTCACATCCATAAAGGAGCCGAATGAAACCAAAGTTTCGGGTTCGGTTTTGAATTAGAGACGTTCCGTTCAAAATGTTGAATCGACGTCGACTATAACCCCTAGCCTTCCAAGCTAACGATGCGGGTTCGATTCCCGCTACCCGCTTTTCGTTTCAATGTTTATATTCTATACTCTATATAGCTATTAGATTAGTATTGGGGTAGGGCATAATTTAATATACAATTTGTAATAATACAATTTCTAATATACAATTTCAAAAATTATCTGACATC